AATCATGAATTTTTCTAGGACAGTAGTAAGGATCTCATCGAAAACTTACAGCAGCTTGCCAAACAAAGGCTAAGAGAAAAAAGAGAACAGGTATTACTGGCATAAAATCTACGATTGGATTCAAAAAAGCATAGGCCTCGGGCAATTTGGCGAATAAAAAACTACTCGAAAAAAGGGCAGAATTAACACAGATACAGATCAAATTAAAGATATTAAGCATAACAAAATTTTGTTCTTGGAGATAATTTTGATTGAGTTATTAATATGTTTTTTGATATAAGGAAAGAAGAAAGGAAAATAAGGCAGACTAAACAATACTTCTTTGAACTCACCCAATCAAAAAGCCTTCAATTCTTACAAGGGAATAGAAGAAATCATACTTTCATACAATATCTTAATTGAATTATATGTAATGATCAATAAATTCGGTTTAATTCTCTATCCATACGTGCCAAAATCCTAGCAAGAATCTAATCTATTCCATAGCTATTTAGAACTGGAATTGACGAACAAGGAATACCCATATTAGTGTTTAGTAGTTTCAAATAGAAATCTAAATGGGGCGTGGCCAAGTGGTAAGGCAACGGGTTTTGGTCCCGCTATTCGGAGGTTCGAATCCTTCCGTCCCAGAGCATACTCTTTTTATATATTAGAATAACGATATCCGAATCTAAATTGCTCTTTTTTTTTTAACAACCTTCCTGCTAAGAGTCAAATATTGGAGAAAATGTGATTCTTACTTTTGATTTTTAATGATTTCTTAAGATTTAAGATTGGCACTCGAAGAACTGTGAGATTGGCGAATCTATTCTACCGAGTTATTTGATCTATCGAGTTATTTGAAGATGCAAGGTAGATTCAATTAGTTTATTTGTGTTATTTATAATATTCGTGATATTCTTATTAATGATATTCTTAATTTCTTATTAATTAGAATAGAAAAGTATAATAAAAGTTTTAAAAAAGAAAAATATATTGCATTCATACAATACAATATGGGTTAATTTGAATTCTTATTGAGGCTTTTTCTTCCTAAATTATCTATTTATTTCATACAGAAGGAAATTGATTTCATATAGAAGGAAGAAGTATAGATAGATTACTATGTATCGACTGAACCAATGACTATTCATGATTCCATAATTGAATCAATGTTCCAAACTAGAGGAATGTTATGGTAAAACTTCGTTTGAAACGATGTGGTAGAAAGCAACGTGCGACTTGAAGGACATGATCGGCTGTGGATGTCAAAACCCACCACTTTCCATTATGTAGAAATGAAGGTGCTTTTGGCTCGACATCCTTTGTTCTGTTCTATTATAATCCGTTTTTTTTATTGGATTGTAATGTAAATAGTACAGGGTGGAGCTCGAAGAGAAACATCCATTTTTCAGGGGCAAGGATCTAGGGTTAGTTAATGGAAATCAATAAGTTGGAACAACTTCGTAAGTCTATTTTTGATATAGAAATCGAAAGGCTCCGATTCAAACTATTTTCAAATCAAAAAGAAAAATTGTTGGAATTGGGAAAACACTTTCGATCAAAAGTGTATCATGCGGGAATTAATCGTTCATATGATTCTTTGATAGAAAGAAAAAAAGAGAGAAAAAGGGGCATGTTGCTGCCATTTTTCAAATGATTAAATATCGCCGAAGTAATGTCTAAACCCACTGATTCAAGGCAAAGATGAAGGATCCTAGAACAAGGAAATAACCTTTTCAATTGTCTCAACAACTAGATCAAAATGAAGAATCGAAATAGATTCTAAACGAGACAAACAAAAAAGGCGTTAGAGACCACTCAATAAAAGAATGCCTAAGGATTTTTTTTTTGGCATTTTGAGAGTTATTTGACTTGAGTTATGAGAGTACGAATGCTTTTTTCTTCTTTTTTTTCGGAAAAAAGACGGGTTTAAATGTCTAATTGATTTGCTGGGTTTATGGATCTTTTTGACATTCTAATTCCATACATTATAATTCCATACATAGACATACCTTTTAATCATTTTTTTCTCGAGCCGTACGAGGAGAAAACTTCTTATACGTTTCTAGGGGGGGGGTATTATTTAACTACATCTATCCCAATGAGCCGTTTATCGAATCGTTGCAATTGATGTTCGATCCCGAAGAGAGGGAAGAGATCTTCAAAAAGTGGGTTTTTATGATCCGATAAATAATCAAACCTATTTAAATGTTCCCGCTATTCTCTATTTCCTTGAAAAAGGAGCTCAACCCACAGGAACTGTTCATGATATTTTAAGGAAGGCGGGGGTTTTTACGGAACTTAGCCTTAATCAAACAAAATTCAATTAATGAAATACAAAAAAGAGGGTGTGGATGACTCATATCTAGCTTTGTATAAATTTTTCTTTACTTTATTATTTCCTCCCCCCTCTTTTGTTCTATTCATACTTTTTTTTTATTGTTCGTATTTCTTATTGCTTTGCTACTATCGACTATTGCTACTCTAGAATACCGTGTTTTATAACAACAAAACCAAA